TACTTATTTACTTATTTACTTATTTACTTATTTACTTATTTACTTATTTACTTATTTACTTATTTACTTATTTACTTATTTACTTATTTACTTATTTACTTATTTACTTATTTACTTATTTACTTATTTACTTATTTACAAATTATTTTTTGGTACCTTATTCCTCAAAATAAGCTTTAAAGCTAAAATTATTTATTATAGAGATTTAAAAAAAATGCAAAAAATGTAATTTTTTTGCAAGAAAAATTTTAACCCTAAAAATTCGTTATTGCTAAATAACTATTTATGCCTTTTTATTTATTATATTATAAATAATTTAATAATTAATTAAGACTGTCTTTAATGCAAACAAACTTTTTTTTAATCTCTTAGTCCCCAATTTAGTTAAATTTCTTAGATTTTTCGATAAAAAACATCCGTTTTTAGATGGTTATTTATATTATACCTAATGTCAAAGAATATGTAATTCATATTATTTAATTAATCAATTAAATATTTAATAATTACATAGTTTTTAGATGAACCCTTTATCCCGAAATAGTAAATTTTATTTGTTTATGTTATTTATATTAAATATAAAAATAAAATTTATTATAATTTATTATAATTTATTATAATTTAGTTTAATTTTTCTTAAATTTTAATATTTAAAATAATTAATTTTAACAAAAAATTAATTATTATTATTATATTTAATTTATTTATTAAAATTTTATAAATTTAAAATTTCTTTAATAAATTAATTTTAATTATTAAAAGAAATTAATTTTAATTTAATTAATTTAAACCTAAAATTTATATATTTTTTTAAATTTTTAAATTAATTTAAAATATAAATTAAATTTTATAAGTTAAATTAATTTAATTAAAATTTTAAACTTGCAATTTAATGTTTTTTTTATAAACTATTTAACAAAATTTAAATATTAAATTTACTAATAAAAAAAATTAAAATTTAAAAGAATTTATAAATTTTTAAATATTAAATTGTAAAATTAAAATTATAAATTATAAAATTAAATTTAAAAGGTAAGTTGTTTATATTATAAATTATTAAATTTGATTGTATCATATTAAAAAATAAAAAAAAATTATCTAAATTAAATAATATTTTCATTAATTTATTTTATATTTTTAATTTTAATTAATTAAATTTTATCAATTAATTATAAATAAAATTAAATATAAATAAATAAATATTATAAATATTTGAATAAATTTATTTAAATGAAATAAATAAAAATTTTTATTAATTATATTTAAAAAATCTTTCATTAAATATTTCATATAATATTCATTTCATCCAAATTCATTAATTTTTATTAAAGATTTTCTAAATATTAAAATTATAAAATTATTTAATATAGTAATTTTTAATAAATAAAAAAATATTATTAATTTAATAATTAAGGTATAAAAATATATTTTTAAATTGTAATTAAAATATTTTATATTAATTAAAATTAATCCAATTAATATTATAAAATATAAAATATTTTTAATGTTTAAATTAATAATTCTAAAATTTATTGAAGAAAATAATAATCAATTTATAAAAGTTCTAAAGATTAAAGATATCAAAAATAACATAAATATTGAAATTCTTATTGTTCAATTATCTATTTTTATTCTTAAAGAATAAAATATATTTATATTAAAGATTAAATAATATATTAATCGTATAGAATATATTACAGTTAATATAATACATAAATATATTAAATTATAAATATAAAAGTTTAAATTATAATTTAAAATTATTTCATATATTAAATCTTTTGTATAAAATCCTGATAAGAAAGGAAACCCACATAAAGATAAATTAGAAAAATTTATATATATAATAATTAAAGGAGTTTCATAAATTAAATTTCCTATGAAACGAATATCTTGTATATTATTTATAAAATGAATAATTACCCCAGAACATAGAAATAATAAAGATTTAAATATAGCATGAGATAATAAATGAAAAAATACATAATTTGTTAATTTAATAGATAATATTATTATTATTAATCCTAATTGTCTTAAAGTAGAAAATGCAATGATTTTTTTTAAATCATAATCTAAAATTGCATTAATTCTTGAAATAATTATAGTTAATATCCCAATAATTATAATTATGAAATTTATATTATTAAATAAAAATAATTTTTGATATCGAATTAATAAATAAATTCCTGCTGTTACTAAAGTAGAGGAGTGAACTAAAGAAGAAACAGGAGTAGGGGCAGCTATTGCTGCAGGGAGTCATATTGAAAAAGGAATTTGAGCTCTTTTTGTTATAATTATAATTAAAAATAAAATTATTAATAATTTATTAGATATTTTATAAAATATTAAATTTCATCTTCCTAAATTAAAAATTAAAAAAATTATAATTAATAATATTACATCACCAATTCGATTAGTTAATAAAGTTAATATTCCTGAATTAAATGAGTAAATATTTTGATAGTAAATAATTAAACAATAAGAAATTAGTCCTAACCCATCTCACCCTAAAATAATTCTAATAATATTTGGACTAATAACTATTAAAATTATTGATAAAACAAATAAAAATAAAATTATAATAAAATATTTTTTTTTTAATTCTATTTTTATATATTCTTTTCTATATAATATCACTATTGAAGAAATAAATATAATTACTCTTAAAAAAATTAATATTATTCAATCAATTAAAATAATAAATTTTATATTATAAGAATTAATAGAATAAATTAATCATTCAATTAAAATAATATTTTTTATTATAATAAAAATTATTCTTAAAATTATAAAAATTCTTCTTAAAAATAATAATTGAATTATTATTAAATTATTAATTATTATTTAAAATATAAATTAATATTTATATAATAATGATTCCACAAATCAGTGTTTTATTAAACTATTTAAATTAAATTAAATTAAATTAAATTAAATTAAATTAAATTATTAAAAAAATAGAATTAAATATATTAAAGGGAATAAATGAAAAATTAATAATATAAATTCACGAATATTAATAAATATAAATAAATTTAAATTTTTATATAATATTCCATGTTGAATGGTTCTATAAAAAAATATTATATATATAACTCTAAAAAATCTTATTAATATTAAAATTAAAATTAAGCTAATTCTTCATCTTAATATTCTATTAATTATAAAAATTTCTCTAAATAAATTTAATGAAGGGGGGGCTGCTATATTAAAAATTCTTATAATAAATCAAAAAAAAGTTAATGAAGGTATTAAATTTATTATTCCTTTATTTATAAAAATTCTTCGACTATAAGTTCGTTCATAATTTATATTAACTAAACAAAATAGGCCTGATGAACATAATCCATGTCTAATTATTATAAATATTGCTCTTATATATCCTGTAGAATTTATTACTATCAATCTTGCAACTATTCTTCCTATATGAACAATAGAAGAATAAGCAACTAATATTTTTATATCAATTTGTTGTAAACAAATTAATCTAATATATAAAGCTCCTATTAATCTTATTGAAATAATAATATAATTATTTTTAATACATAAATTTTCTATAATTATTATTACTCGTAAAATTCCATATCCTCCTAATTTTAATATAATAGCAGCTAAAATTATAGATCCTCTAATAGGAGCTTGAACATGAGCTTTAGGTAATCATAAATGAAATATAAATATAGGTAATTTTACTAAAAAAATTATTAATAAATAAATATATATATAAATGTAATTAATTAAATTTATATTATTTAGTAAAATTATATTTATAGAAAAAGAAATATAAAAAATTTTAAGTAAAATAATTATTATAGGTAAAGAAGCAAATAAAGTATATATTAATATATAAATTCCTGATTCTATTCGTTCATATTGATTTCCTCATCTAATAATTAAAAATAATGTTGGTAATATTCTAACTTCAAAAAAAAAATAAAATATAAAATAATTAATAGAATTAAAAGTTAATATTAAAATTAATATTATAATTAATAAATTATAAATATATAATTTTATAAAATTTATATTTATAAAAGATATAAATATTAAACTTATAATTCAAATAGTTAATAAAATTAAATAAAAAGAATAATAATCAATAAATAATATTCAAAAAAATTTTATGGTAAAAAATAAAATTTTATTAAAAATTAAAAATAAAAAAAAAATAATAAAAATAAAATTTTGATAAAAAAATAAATTTAAATTTAATTTAAATAAATTAATAATAAATCTAAATATTATTATTATATAAATTATTATCATAATATTAAATTAATTGAATTTAATTTATCTAATCCTTTAAATCGAATTAATAAAATCAACAAAGATAATCCTAATACTCCTTCACATACAATAAATAATAAATAAAATAATAAAAAATATTCAAAACTTTTATTTAATAAAACTAAATAAATTATTATTAATAAGCTTATTATTATTATTTCTAAAGATATTAATCTTATTAATAAATATTTATATAAAATAGTAAATATTATTAAAGATATTATATATATATATAAATTATAAATTAATAAATTTATTATTAGTTATATAGTTTAAAGTCAAAACATTAATTTTGTAAATTAATATTAAATATAAAATTTTATAACTTTCAAAAAAATAATTATAAAATTATTTATTTAACTTCCAAAGTTAATATTTTAAAATAAATTATTTTTTGATTTAAAAAATTATTATTTAAATATGAAAATATTTTATATATTTAAATATTTAATTGTTTATAAATATATTATTATAATAATAATAATAATAATTTTATTATTATTACCTACTAATTATATAAGAATTAATAACCCTTTAATTATAAATTTAATTTTATTAATTTATTCTATTTTAGTTAGAATAATTATTAATATTTTTAATAAATCTTCAATATATTCTTTTATAACATATTTAATTGTAATTGGAGGATTTTTAATTTTATTTTTATATATAAATAGATTTGCTATTAATAATAAAATAACATTTAATTTAATTTTATTTTATTTATTCACTTATAAAATTTTTATAATAATATTATTATTTATTGTTTTAATAATAAAAATAGATAAATTTAATATAATTTTATTTATAAATTCTAAATTATTAGAAACATTAAATATAAATAATAATATTTTTTTAAGTAATGATAATATTAAATTTATTTATTCAAAATTTTATTTATTAACTTTATTTGGAATAATTTATTTATTTTATATATTAATTATTATTGTAAAAATTATTTTTTTTAATATTCCTAAATCTTTACGTCAAATAATTTAAATGAAAATATATTTTAAAAAAAATTTTAATTTTATAAAAATTAAAAAATCTATTTTATATCTCCCTACTCCTATTAATATTAATATTTTATGAAATTTTGGATCAATTTTAGGAATTTGTTTAATAATTCAAATTATTTCTGGATTATTTTTATCTATACATTATACTCCAAATATTTATAATGCATTTAATAGAATTATTAATATTATTCATAATATTAATTATGGATGAATTATTCGTTTAATTCATATAAATGGAGCTTCTATATATTTTTTATGTATATTTATTCATATCGGACGAGGATTATATTATAATTCTTATTATCTTATAATTACTTGATTAATTGGAAGTATTATTTTTATTGTTAGAATAGCTACAGCTTTTTTAGGATATGTTTTACCTTGAGGTCAAATATCTTATTGAGGTGCTACAGTTATTACTAATTTAATATCAGCTATTCCTATAATTGGAAATGAAATTGTAATATGACTATGAGGAGGATTTAGAATTAATAATGCTACATTAAATCGATTTTATTCTTTACATTTTATTTTACCTTTTATTATTTTAATAATAATTTTATTACATTTAATAAGATTACATATTACAGGGTCTAGAAATCCTTTAGGAGTAAGAAGAGATTTTTATAAAATTTCTTTTCATTCATATTTTACAATTAAAGACATTCAAGGATTTTTATTTATAATTTTATTTTTAATTATTTTATGTTATTTAAATCCCTATATATTAAATGATCCTGAAAATTTTAATAAAGCTAATGCTATAATTACTCCTATTCATATTCAACCTGAGTGATATTTTTTATTTGCTTATGCTATTTTGCGTTCAATTCCTAATAAATTAGGAGGAGTAATTGCTTTAATATTATCTATTATAATTATTATAATTTTACCTTTAATAATTAAATTTAAATTCAAAAATATATTTATTTTTTTTTTTAATCAAATCTTATTTTGAACTTTCGTAATAATTGTAATTTTATTAACATGAATTGGAATAAAACCAATTGAATATCCTTTTATAATAATTGGTCAAATTTTAACTTTTATATATTTTTTTTATTATATTATTATATTTAATTTATATAATTTTTGAGAAAATAAAATTTTTTAATTAAAATTTATTAAATTAGTTAATTATATAAACATTAAATTGTAAATTTAAAATTTTAATTTAATTAATTTAACTTATAAAATTTAATTTATATTTTAAATTAATTTAAAAATTTAAAAAAATATATAAATTTTAGTTTAAAATTAATTAAATTAAAATTAATTTTTTTAATGATTAAAATTAATATATTAAAGAAATTTTAAATTTGTAAAATTTTAATAGATAAATTAAAAAGTGGTGCCAGCAATAGCGGCTAAACCCTTTATTAAAAATTAATTAATTTAATTTTTAATTAAATATATAAAGAAAAATATTAATAATTTAAAGTATATAAATATTATATAATTAGTAAAATATTTATATAATAAAATATAATATATTAATGATTTTTTTTTATTATTGAAATTTAAGAAAAATTTTATTAAACTAGGATTTGATACCCTATTATAAAAAATAAAATAAAAAATTAATATAGTAAATTTAAATAATTAAATAAATAAATTTGGCAGTATTTTAAATTTTTCAGAGGGTCTTATTATAAAATTGACTTTACACGATAAGAAATACTTATTATAATATAATTTTTATGTATATTCGTTGTTAAAAAGTTTTTTTAAGAAAAATTTTTAAATTTTTTGAAAAAAAAAAATATTCAGATCAATATGTAAATGATTAATAAGATATAAGGAGACATAATAAATTTAAATTTAAAAAAATATTAATTTAATTTAATTAAAATTAAAATTTGAAAGTAAAATTAATTAATTAATTAATTTGGCTAAAAATAGAAAATATGTACAAATCGCCCGTCAATTTAATTTTATAATTTAATAATTAATAAATTAAAAATTTATATAATTAAGTAAGTCGTAACAAAGTAAAGGTACTGGAAAGTGTTTTTAGAATAATAAATTTAAATAATATTTTTTATTTTAATTTATATTTTAAATTAATTAATTAAAATAATAATAATAAAATAAATTTTTAGTAGTATATATAAAATAATTATATTAATTATAATAATTTGTATTGTAAAAAAAAATAATATTATTAATAAAGATAAATTAATTTTTTTTACCTTTTGTATCAGGATTAATTAAAAATTTTTAATTAAATTTAAATTTTTCGAAATTAATGGAATTAAAATTTAATTTTAATTAATATAATATAATTATTAAAAATTAAATTTTAGGAATTATATATTATTCATAATTAATAATATCTAATTTTTTAATAAATGAATTAAATTCATAAATTTATAAAAATAATTTATATATATATATATATTTAAATTAATTTAATAAATTTTAAAGATTTATGGGATAAACTTTAAATCTAATTTTATAAAATTTTACTAAAAATTAAATTTAAAAATATAATTTAAAATTTTAATTTTTTAAAAATTTATAATAATTTATAAATAAAATTATAATAAAAATTTAATAATTTAATTTTTAAATATAATATTAAAATATATTTTAAAATTAATAAAATTTAAAAATAATGATTAAATTAGTAAAATTAAATTTATATATTATTTTATTATTTATAATTTAAATTAATGAATTCAGCAAAAATTAATATTTACCTGTTTATTAAAAACATGTCTTTAAATATATTAATTTAAAGTCTAATCTGCTCAATGATTATTTAAATAGCTGCAATATTTTTTTTGATTGTACAAAGGTAGCATAATCATTTGTCTTTTAATTAAAGAATAGAATGAAAGATTAAATAAAATATTAACTATATTAATTTAATTAAAATTTAAATTTTATTTTTAAGTAAAAAATCTTAAATAATATTATTAGACGATAAGACCCTATAGAACTTTATATTAATATATTTTTTTTTTAATAATTTCTAATTTTAAAAATAAATTAATATTATATTGGGGGTATAAAAAAATAAAAATAATTTTTTTATTAATTTAAACATTTTATTAATGAATTAAATATAAAAGAGTGTTTTATATAAATTATTAAAATAAGTTACCTTAGGGATAACAGCATAATTTTTTTAAATAGTTCATATTGATAAAAAAGATTATGACCTCGATGTTGAATTAAGATAAATATTAAATGAAGAAATTTATTTATTAAGTCTGTTCGACTTTTAAAATCTTACATGATTTGAGTTAAAATCGGTGTAAACCAGATTGGTTTCTATCTATAATAAAATTATAAATATTTGTACGAAAGGACTTTATTTATTAAATAAATTAATATTAAAAATAATTTGAATTAAACTAAATTATAATAAATTATAATAAATTTTATTTTTATATTTAATATAAATAACATAAACAAATAAAATTTACTATTTCGGGATAAAGGGTTCATCTAAAAACTATGTAATTATTAAATATTTAATTGATTAATTAAATAATATGAATTACATATTCTTTGACATTAGGTATAATATAAATAACCATCTAAAAACGGATGTTTTTTATCGAAAAATCTAAGAAATTTAACTAAATTGGGGACTAAGAGATTAAAAAAAAGTTTGTTTGCATTAAAGACAGTCTTAATTAATTATTAAATTATTTATAATATAATAAATAAAAAGGCATAAATAGTTATTTAGCAATAACGAATTTTTAGGGTTAAAATTTTTCTTGCAAAAAAATTACATTTTTTGCATTTTTTTTAAATCTCTATAATAAATAATTTTAGCTTTAAAGCTTATTTTGAGGAATAAGGTAATTATATAGTTTAAAATTAAAACCTTATATTTTCAATATAAAAATAATTATTTTTAATTTTTAATTAAAAATTTTAAAGATTAGTATTTCTTTTTAATATCTTCAATATTATGTTTTATATAAACTATTTAAAAAATGAAATAAAAATGAAATTTATTCATTTATAATTTAAGTTAGAAGCTTAATTAATTTATTATTTCAATATAATATAATATAAATTAAATTAAATTAAATTAAATTAAATTAAAATAAATTAAATTAAAATGAATAGATTAATTAATTAATCATAATTTTAAGTCGAAATTAAAATCTAAATTATTTAGATTTATTCAAAGATAAATTTATTTAATAATTTTTAATTGCAATTTAAATGTTATATTTTAACTATAATCTATAATTGGAATTTAAATATTTCATTAAAATTATTAACAATAATTCACCTCATTTTGGTTTCAATTAATTTTAATAAATTCATTTTAAAGATCCTTCTTTTCACTCATAATAAATTCCAATTAATAAAATAATCATAATTCATAAAAAAATATATTTTTTTATAATAAAATTTATATTTAAATTTTTAATTATAGGAAAAATTAGAGTAATTTCAATATCAAAAATTAAAAAAATAATTCTAATTAAATAAAATTGAATTGAAAAAGGCAGTCGTAAATTAGAAATATTATCAAACCCGCACTCAAAAGAAGTTAATTTTTCTCGTATTTTAATTTTTTTTTTTGATAAATTAAAATTAATAATTATTAATAATATTCTAATAAATATATATATAAAAATAATTAATAATAAATTAATAATTTTTTATATTAAATTTATTTAAATTTTTTTATTGGAAATAAAAAGTATTTTTTTATACTATATAAAATTTAATATCTTCATCAATAAATTAAAGAAAATACAATAATTCAAATTACATCAACAAAATGTCAATACCATGAAGCTGCTTCAAAACAAAAATGATGATAAAAAGATAAATGATTATTTATTAATCGAATTAAAGTAATAATTAAAAATAAAGTTCCAATAATAACATGTAATCCATGAAATCCAGTAGTTATAAAAAACAAAGACCCAAAAATAGAATCATTTACTGTGAATGATGATTCTAAATATTCAATTAATTGAATAGAAGTAAAAATTAATCCTAAAATAATAGTTAAAGTTAAACTAATTAATCTTTTATATTTTTTATTATTTAAAATAGAATAATGACAATAAGTAATAGAAATTCCTGAAGATAATAAAATAATTGTATTTAATAAAGGAATATAATAAGGATTAAATAGAGAAATATTTTTAGGGGGTCAATTCCTTCCAATTTCAATATTTGCAGATAATCCTGCATGACAAAAAGCTCAAAAAAAAGAAATAAAAAAAAATAGTTCAGAAATAATAAATAATATTATTCCTAATTTTAATCTATTAATAACAAAAAAAACATGCATTCCTTGAAATGTTGCTTCACGAATAGTATCTCGTCATCATTGAATGCTAATTAAAATTAACCTTAAAGATCTTATAAATATTAATAAATAATTATTACAATAAAATATTTTAATTATTCCTATTAATAATATTAAAAAGCTTAAAGATCTTAATATAGGTCAAGGTCTAATTGAAACTAAATGAAATGGATGATTATAAAAATATATTTTCATTAATTAGTCTCTACAGAATAAAGAGTTCTAAGAATAGAAAATACATACCTTTGAATAAAAGATACTGCAATTTCTAAAATTACTAATAATGTTTGAATTAAAATTATTAAATTAATTATTTTAAAGTTTAAATTATTTCTTGATTGTCTGATTAATACTATTAATAAATGTCCTGCAATAATATTTGCTGATAAACGAATAGCTAAAGTTAATGGACGAATTAAATTTCTTACTGATTCAATTATAACTATAAAAGGTATTAAAATATAGGGGGTTCCTTGAGGAGTTAAATGAATAAATATAGTAAAAGAATTTTTTATTCAACCAAATAATATAAATCTTACTCATAAAAATAAAGATAAAAATAAAGATATTCTTAAATGTCTAGTAATATTAAAAATATAAGGAAATAAACTGATAAAATTATTTAATATAATATAAATAAATAAAGAAATAAAAATTAAAATATTACATAAATTAATATTTTTTTTTAATGTAATTTTTATTTCTTTATATATAAAATTTAATATTAAATTTCATAATATAAAAAATTTAGAGGGAATAATTCAATATATATTAGGAATAAATATAAAAAAATAAATTAAACTTAATCAATTTAAGGAATAATTATATCTTGTTGAAGGGTCAAAAATTGAAAATAAATTTATTATCATTTAAATTTAAATAAAGCTTTATATTTTAAAAAAGTTAAAGAATTTTTTTTTTTAAAATTATTTATAAAATTTATAAAATATAAATAAACATTAATTAATAAAAAACACATAAAAAAATATATTATTAAAATTATTCAATTTAAAGGTTTTATTTGAGGAATTAAAAAATATTAATATTTTAATTATTTTAATTTGACATTTTAATGTTATATTTAATTAACTAATTTTTTTATTATTATTATTAAGAGTAAATTTAAGATTACTATAAATGATTTAAAAAATCATTACTTTATTAAGATACATAATATAAATTTAAAAATTTATAATTCAATTTAAAAAATTTTTTAAATTTGTTGATTCAATAACAATAGGTATAAATCTATGATTAGCTCCACAAATTTCAGAACATTGTCCAAAAAATAATCCAGGCCGAGTAATAAATAAATTTAATTGATTAAGACGGCCTGGGATTCCGTCTACTTTAATTCCTATAGAAGGTAAAGCAAATGAATGGATTACATCTTCTGATGTAACTAAAAAAGAAATTTGTAATCTTATAGGTAAAACTAATCGTTCATCTACTTCTAATAATCGAAAAATATTTATTTTAGATGTGTTAATTATAAAAGATTCAAAATTTAAATTTATAAAATCAGAAATTTCATAAGATCAATATCATTGATGACCTACACATTTAATAGTTAATAAAGGAGAAAATATTTCATCTGTTAAATATAAAATTTTTAATGAAGGAATTGCTATAAAAGTTAAAACTCCAATAGGAATAATAGTTCAAATAATTTCTAATATTTGATTTTCAATAGATAAATTAATAATTTTATTTATAAAAATTTTTATTATAGAATATAAAATGATTACAGTAATTATTAAATTAATTAATAATGTAAAATCATGAAATTTAATTAGTCATTCTATATTAGGAGAAGCAGAATCTAAAAAATTTAAATTATTTCAAGTATTTATTTAAATTTATATTATACTTTATTTAATAAAGGAATTTCATTATAAGAATGAAAAAAAGGAGGATAATTTTGTATTCATTCAATTGAAGAATTTAAATAATTTTTATTTAATAATATACTTTTATAAGATAAACTTTCTCAAATAATTAAAATTAATAATATAATTCTAATAAATGAAATTATTGATCCAATAGAAGAAATTATATTTCATATTAAATAAGAATCAGGAAAATCAGAATATCGTCGGGGTATTCCTCTTAAACCTAAAAAATGTTGAGGGAAAAAAGTTAAATTAACTCCAATAAATATTAAATAAAATTGAATTTTTAATTTTTTTTGATTTAAAGAAAATCTTATAATTAAAGAATATCAATGAATAAATCCTCCAATAATAGCAAAGACAGCTCCTATAGATAAAACATAATGAAAATGAGCTACCACATAATAAGTATCATGTAATATAATATCAATGGAAGAATTAGATAAAGTTACTCCAGTTATTCCCCCAAATGAAAATAAAAAAATAAATCCAATAGATCAAATAATAGATAAATTAAATTTAATTTTAGAACCATATATTCTAGCTAACCAACTAAAAATTTTAATTCCAGTAGGAACAGCAATAATTATAGTTACAGAAGTATAATAAGCTCGAGTATCTACATCTATTCCCACAGTAAATATATGATGTCCTCATACAATAAACCCTAATATACCAATAGAAATTATAGCATATATTATTCCTAATACTCCAAAAGTTCTTTTTTTTCCACATTCCATATAAATTATATGAGAAATTATTCCAAATCCTGGTAAAATTAAAATATAAACTTCTGGGTGACCAAAAAATCAAAATAAATGTTGATATAAAATAGGGTCTCCTCCTCCTATTGGATCAAAAAAAGAAGTATTTAAATTACGATCAAATAATAATATTGTAATTCCTCCTGCTAATACAGGTAATGATAATAATAATAAAATTGTTGTTAATAAAATTGATCAAATAAATAAGGTAATTTTATCTATTGTTATAATACGTATATTTAAAATAGTAGTAATAAAATTAATAGATCCTAAAATAGAAGAAATTCCTCCTATATGTAAAGAAAAAATTGTTAAATCTACTGAAATTCTTGAATGTCCTATGTAAGAAGATAAGGGAGGATAAACTGTTCATCCTGTTCCAGCACCTTGATCAATAAATATCCCAGATATTAAAAATATTAAAGCAGGAATTAATAATCAAAATCTTATATTATTTAATCGAGGAAAAGCTATATCTGGAATTGTTATTATTAAAGGAGTTAAATAATTCCCAAATCCTCCTACTATAATAGGTATTACTATAAAAAAAATTATAATAAAAGCATGAATTGTTACAATAGAATTATAAATTTGATCATTTCCAATTAATTGAGAAGAGGACCCTAATTCTATACGAATAATTATTCTTAATCCTGATCCAATTATACCTGATCAAATTCCAAAAATAAAATATAATATCCCAATATCTTTGTGATTTGTAGAATAAATTCATTTATTTAAATATTTATTATTCATTAATTAAATTTTTTAAAATTTTAATATTATACAATAATATAATTTCAATGTAAATGAAATATTTTCAATTAAATTAAAAATTTTAAGTAATAAAAAAAAAATAAACTGTAAATTTATTTATGAATATTAATAAATATTCTATTACTATTATATATATATATATATATTTAATATTTTAATAAATTATACTTTATTAATTTTTATTATAATAATATTTTTTAGAGTAATTATAGGGCTTAATTCAAATTCAATATTATTTTTTTGAATTAGAATTGAAATTAATTCAATATCTTTTTTACCTTTAATATTATTTTTAAATAAAAATTTTAATGACTCTTTTATTAAATATTTTTTAATTCAAAGTGCTAGTTCTTCAATATTATTATTTTTTTCTTTATTAAGAATAATATTTATATCCCCAGAAATTATAGTATATTTATTTATAATTTTAGCTATTTTAATAAAAATAGGGATATTTCCTTTTCATTATTGATATTTAAATGTTTTAGTTAATCTTTCATGATTAAATTATTTAATTTTATCAATCATTCAAAAAATTTTACCTTTTTATTTTTTAAATAATGTAATTTTAATAATATCTGCAAGTAAATGTTTTAAAAATATAAAATTTTTTTTATATTTTATTATTATTATATCTTCAATTATTAGAATTAGTTTAATTAATTCAACAACTTCCATTAAAATATTATTTGCACTATCTTCTTTAAACCATATAACATGAATACTACTTAGGATATTAACAAGAATAAAAATTTGAGTATTTTATTTTTCAATTTATGCATTTATTTTAATTAGTTTAATTTATTCATTAATAAAATTAAAAATTGAATTTATTAATGAATTATACATTTTATCTAATTTTAATTATATTTTTAAAATAATTATAACTCTTTTTTTAATTGGCTTAATAAGATTCCCCCCATTAATTGGATTTTTTATAAAAATATTTAATATATATATACTTACAAAATATAATATATTTTGCATAGTTTATATTTTATTATTAATATCCATAATTATATTTTTTTATTATTTAAAATTATTATTACCTTGTATAATATTTTTTAATATAAATATAAAAAATAATTTTTATATAAAAATTAATTTAATTAAATTTTATTATTTTCTTATTATAAATTTAATAATTTTTATATTTATTTATTGATTATTAAATTTATATATATATTAGTGTAAAAGCACAAAAATTTTTGAAATTTTTAGATATAGATAAATCTATTATATATATATATATATATATATATATATATAATTGATATGCCTGATTAAAGGATTATTTTGATGTAATAAAAAAAGTAAAAAATTTTTTACTATCATTATTAATAAAATTTATTATGGCAGATTAGTGTTTTAAATTTAGAATTTAATTATATATAATTTAATTTATATTAATAAATATATATATATATATATATATAATTAAATTATAAGTATAAAATATTTAATATAATATAAAAAAGAATAATTTATATAAATTTTCTATAATTAAATTATGAATCTAATAGTTTAATTAACTTATTTTTAATAATAATAATAATAATATATAGATATATATATATATATATAATAAAAAAGAATAATTTATATAAATTTTCTATAGTTAGGTTATGAGCCTAATAGTTTAATTAACTTATTTTTAATAATAATAATAATAATAATATATATATATATATATAATAAAAAAGAATAATTTATATAAATTTTCTATAGTTAGGTTATGAATCTAATAGTTTAATTAACTTATTTTTAATAATTTTATGTTATATAAACTATTAACTTTCAAAGTTAAAAATATTTAAAATATTTAAATAAATTATAATTTTTAATATGGCAGATTAGTGCAATGAATTTAAATTTCATATATAAAATTTATAATTTTTATTAAAAATGTTAATTTATATATTAAATAATATAATTATAAATTTAATTTTAATAATTATAATTTTAATTAGATTAGCTTTTTTAACTTTACTTGAACGAAAAATATTAGGATACCTTCAAATCCGAAAAGGCCCTAATAAAGTTAGATTAATAGGAATTCTGCAACCTTTTAGAGATGCTATTAAATTATTTTCTAAAGAATTATTTTTAATTAAAAATTTAAATTATATATTTTTTTTAATAAGACCAATTTTAAGAATTAGTTTAATATTAATTATATGAAGAATTTTACCAAATTTTTATATTTTATTTTATTTAAATTTAAATGTATTATTATTTATATGTATTTTAAATATAGGAATTTATCCAATAATAATAATAGGATGATCTTCTAATTCTATATATTCAATATTAGGAGCTATTCGATCAATTGCTCAAACTATTTCTTATGAAGTTAGTTTAATTTTTATTATCATTAGAAGGTTAATATTAACTGAAAGATTTAATTTAATAAATTTATTTCAATATCAATATTATATTAATTTCTTATTTTATTTATATCCTATTATATTAATATTTCTAATTAGAATTATTGCTGAATTAAATCGGACTCCTTTTGATTTAAGGGAAGGAGAATCTGAATTAGTTTCTGGATTTAATACTGAGTATATAAGAGGAAGATTTTCATTAATTTTTATAGCTGAATATGGTATAATTATACTAATAAGAGTTTTATTTTCAATATTTTATATTAATAATAAAAATTATTATTTTTTATTTTATTTAAAAATTTTATTAATTATAATTTTAATTATTTTATTTCGAGGATCTTATCCTCGAATACGATATGATATGTTAATAATATTAATATGAAAAAGGTTTCTACCAATAATCTTAAATATATTAATTTATTTATATTTTATAAAATGATTAATTCTTTATTTTATTTAAATAAAATTAATAAAATTAATAAAATTAATAAAATTAATAAAATTAATAAAATTAATAAGATTAATAAGATTAATAAGATTAATAAGATTAATAAGATTAATAAGATTAATAAGATTAATAAGATTAATAAGATTAATAAGATTAATAAGATTAATAAGATTAATAAGATTAATAAGATTAATAAGATTAATAAGATTAATAAGATTAATAAGATTAATAAGATTAATAAGATTAATAAAATTAATAAAGTTAATAAAGTTAATAAATTTATCATATAAATTTATATCTTGAAAATATACTATAGAAATTAAAATTTTCTATTAACTT